ATGCGACAATTGTTATGGATTAATGTATAAGAAAGTAAAAATGAATGTTTGTGAACAATGTGGACATTATTTGAAAATGAGTAGTTCAGAGAGAATCGAGCTTTCGATTGATCCGGGTACTTGGAATCCTATGGATGAAGACATGGTCTCTGCGGATCCCATTAAATTTCATTCGAGGGAGGAACCTTATAAAAATCGTATTGACTCCGCTCAAAAAACGACAGGATTGACTGACGCTGTTCAAACAGGTACAGGTCAACTAAACGGTATTCCGGTAGCCCTTGGGGTTATGGATTTTCAGTTTATGGGGGGTAGTATGGGATCCGTAGTAGGCGAAAAAATAACTCGTTTGATCGAGTATGCTACCAATCAACGTTTACCTCTTATTTTAGTGTGTTCGTCCGGAGGAGCACGAATGCAAGAAGGAAGTTTAAGTTTGATGCAAATGGCTAAAATTTCTTCGGTTTTATGTGATTATCAATCAAGTAAAAAGTTATTCTATATATCAATTCTTACATCTCCTACTACCGGTGGGGTGACAGCTAGTTTTGGTATGTTGGGGGATATCATTATTGCCGAACCCTATGCCTATATTGCATTTGCGGGTAAAAGAGTAATTGAACAAACATTGAAAAAAGCCGTGCCTGAAGGTTCACAAGCGGCTGAATCTTTATTACGTAAGGGCTTATTGGATGCAATTGTACCACGTAATCCTTTAAAAGGTGTTCTGAGTGAGTTATTTCAGCTCCATGCTTTTTTTCCTTTGAACAAAAATTAAATCAAATAGAACGGTTAGTTTATCAGAATTAAACGAAAACCCTGAAAAATTCATTTTTCTTTCGAATCATTTTTTTATCGCTATTCTTGTTTACTACTCAGTAAACCTCTATCAACAAGATAGAAAATAAATTTTTGCTTTCGGGAAGTTCAAATTAGACTAGACAAATAAAATAAAGTTCATTTTCCTACCTTGCTTGCATATGTATAGATATATCAAATAGAGATATATACAGAAGAGAGTTTTTGCATTTCCCGAAAATTCCCTGTTGTTGGATCATATTCTAATCGATTTTGTAGAAATTTTTAATGGAATAAAATTTTTTCTTTATTAATGACTATATAGAAATAAATGACTATATAGAAATAGAAGTAGAAGACAAAAAGAATAATAAATCTAACAAGGGGATTATGATATATCTATTTGATTTTTAAAGATTAATAAGTCCATTTATTTAGTTTGGCGTTTCTTGTACCTATTTTTTGATTCTATTTCTATTAGGTTGTATATTAGTATTAGATATATATTTACTTAAAGATACTTAGTATAATTAGATAATATATATAATAATAGAAATAATAAAAATACAAGATATTTTTAGATATCTTTAGAATTCAGAATATAACAATAACAGGTACAAATATTAAATTGAGGTACCCATTTTATGACAACTTTCAATAACTTACCCTCTATTTTTGTGCCTTTAGTAGGCCTAGTCTTTCCGGCAATTGCAATGGCTTCTTTATTTCTTCATATTCAAAAAAATAAGATTTTTTAGATCGGATGAGACCTAATCGTATCACTCCTTTTTTGATTTTAAAAACTTCGATTCGATAAGACCCATTTGGTAGAATATTGTATAACACATAGATTCCTACAAACATAAATAAAAAAAGCTCTTATGCATGTGTAAATGTATTATATGAGTCAAAAAATTTGCGCTCTTTTGAAAAATGGATCATCATCGGGCCGATGTATGAAATTCAAGTCAATGTATTTATTTGTATGTATATAGCTATCGGGGATCATATAAAGGAAGGAGATGTTATTATTTTAGATATAAAAAATTCTATGAATTACTCCTGAGGTAAAGATTCACAACAAAATAGTTGATGAGAGTTACTTTGAAAACAAAAAAAGGAAAGTCATATTTTCTCAATTCCAAAAAATTGTATAACTGGATCTAATATATATGAGTTGGCGATCAGAATCTATATGGATAGAATTTATAACGGGGTCTCGAAAAACAAGTAATTTCTGCTGGGCCTTTATCCTATTTTTAGGTTCATTAGGATTCTTATTGGTTGGAACTTCCAGTTATCTTGGTAGAAATGTTATATCGTTATTTCCGTCTCAGCAAATCATTTTTTTTCCACAAGGGATTGTGATGTCTTTCTATGGTATCGCAGGTCTCTTTATTAGTTGCTATTTGTGGTGCACTATTTTGTGGAATGTGGGTAGTGGTTATGATCTTTTCGACCGAAAAGCAGGAATAGTGCGTATTTTTCGTTGGGGATTTCCTGGAAAAAGTCGTCGCATCTTTTTACGATTCCTTATGAAAGATATTCAGTCCATCAGAATAGAAGTTAAAGAGGGTGTTTCTGCTCGGCGTGTCCTTTATATGGAAATTCGAGGTCAAGGGGCTATTCCTTTAATTCGTACTGATGAGAATTTTACTACACGAGAAATTGAGCAAAAAGCTGCTGAATTGGCTTATTTCTTGCGTGTACCAATTGAAGTATTTTGAAATGAATGAATTTTAAAAGACTAAATGCTTTGGCAGTAGAAAGAAAAAACAAAAGAATTTCTTTCTTTTTTTTGTCAATTAAACATTCATCTATTCTTTTATGCTCGTTTTTTTTTTGATATATTTGATAGAAAGTTTCTTCATCTCGAAATTAGTATTGACCGAAAAAAGGGAGAATAACATCCTGGAAACCCAATTTTTTCTTGATTCAAATTGGAAGTGTATTCTGAGTCTATTTCTTTATTCTTTCTAGATTCAAAGCAAAGACTAAGTATTAAATCAAAAGAAAAAGAGAAAATGGATTCATAGGTTCAATACATTCTATTCGAATTAGAATAGAAACTCATGCTCGATAGAAATATTAGATCTAATAGAATCAACAACTGAGGTAGGTTCATTAACAATTCACAGATTCAAAATGGCAAAAAAGAAAGCATTCATTCCTTTTTTTTATTTTACATCTATAGTCTTTTTGCCCTGGTTGATCTCTCTCTGCTGTAATAAAAGTTTGAAAACTTGGATTACTAATTGGTGGAATACTAGACAATGCGAAACTTTTTTGAATGATATTCAAGAAAAAAGTGTTCTAGAAAAATTCATACAATTAGAGAACCTATTCCAGCTCGATGAAATGATAAAGGAATACCCAGAAACCGATTTACAACAATTTCGTCTAGGAATCCACAAAGAAACGATCCAATTCATCAAGATACACAATGAGTATCGTATCCATACAATCTTGCACTTCTCGACAAATCTAATATCTTTCGTTATTCTAAGTGGTTATTCCTTTTTGGGTAAGGAAAAGCTTTTTATTCTAAATTCTTGGGTTCAAGAATTCCTATATAATTTAAGTGATACAATTAAAGCTTTTTCGATTCTTTTATTAACTGATTTATGTATCGGATTTCATTCGCCTCACGGTTGGGAACTAATGATTGGTTATATTTACAAAGATTTTGGGTTTGCTCATTATGAGCAAATTTTATCTGGTCTAGTTTCTACCTTTCCAGTCATTCTTGATACAATTTTTAAATATTGGATCTTTCGTTATTTAAATCGTGTATCTCCGTCACTTGTAGTGATTTATCATGCAATAAATGACTAAAAAATGATTCACTGATCCAATTTCTAATCTTTCGTACCTTATACATCATAACCAAATCAAAGTCGTATTTACTTTACTCTTTTTACCCAGGAGGGGATTCCTTGTATATTTCAAAAAAAAAAATTTATTTTTTTCAGTAAATGTAAATAGCAGAATTGTGGCTAGGGAAGTATATTATCGACCTACCTAACTTTATTGTAGAAATTTTCGGGATAAATGATTGGACCATGCAAACTAGAAATACCTTTTCTTGGATAAGGGAAGAGATTACTCGCTCCATATCTGTCTCACTCATGATATATATAATAACTTGGGCATCCATTTCAAGTGCATATCCGATTTTTGCCCAGCAGAATTATGAAAATCCACGAGAGGCAACTGGGCGTATTGTATGTGCCAATTGCCATTTAGCTAATAAGCCCGTGGATATTGAGGTTCCACAAACGGTACTTCCTGATACTGTATTTGAAGCAGTTGTTAAAATTCCTTATGATATGCAACTAAAGCAAGTTCTAGCTAATGGTAAAAAAGGAGCTTTGAATGTGGGAGCTGTTCTTATTTTACCCGAGGGGTTTGAATTAGCCCCTCCCGATCGTATTTCACCCGAGATGAAAGAAAAGATAGGAAATCTGTCTTTTCAGAATTATCGCCCCAATAAAAAAAATATTCTTGTGGTAGGTCCTGTTCCTGGTCAAAAATATAGTGAAATAACCTTTCCTATTCTTGCCCCAGACCCTGCTACTAATAAAGATGTTCACTTCTTAAAATATCCTATATACGTAGGTGGAAACAGGGGAAGGGGTCAGATTTATCCTGATGGTAGCAAAAGTAACAATACAGTTTATAATGCTACGGCAGGAGGGCTAATAAGCAAAATCTTACGAAAAGAAAAAGGGGGATACGAAATAACCATAGTGGATACATCGAATGGACGCCAAGTGATTGATATTATCCCTCGAGGCCTAGAACTTCTTGTTTCAGAGGGCGAATCCATTAAACTCGATCAACCATTAACGAGTAATCCCAATGTAGGTGGATTTGGTCAGGGGGATGCGGAAATAGTACTTCAAGATCCATTACGTGTCCAAGGCCTTTTGTTCTTCTTAGGATCGGTTGTTTTGGCACAAATCTTTTTGGTTCTTAAAAAGAAACAGTTTGAGAAGGTTCAATTATCCGAAATGAATTTTTAGATCTGTCTATTTAGCTTTATCAAATTCGTAAAAAAGAACCAAAAAAATTATTGTTCCCAATTTGGTCTGGTCAACAAAATTCTGAAAAGCCTTTTGCCTCTTTTTAGATTTTCTATTCCTTTTCGACCAGATGTCAGGAATTACTTGTATCATAGTCCTAATCTTAATATGTATATT